ATTATATAAAGATTTTATCTTAGAAAATTGTCCTGGAATTGACCAAGACCCAATACTAATATTATTCTTTATTAGTGTAGAATGGAAATATAGATGGGGCGTGGCCAAGTGGTAAGGCAACGGGTTTTGGTCCCGGTATTCGGAGGTTCGAATCCTTTCGTCCCAGGTATATACCTTGTATCAGAGTAAAAGTATCTTTTGAAAACAACGTTATGTTTAAATGCCTAATATTGGATAGAATGTCATTCTTGTTTCTTTTATAATTTATAAATATTCTTTTATGAATCATATCTTTGTTTTTCACAACATACAGATAGTACTAAATATATTTGTTTGTGATCAAGATATGATGGTAACATAGGTCACACCCTAGTTGAATTCAACTAATTAAAAAATAAAATAAAGTATGACGGATTTTTCATCATATGTTCATTCCCTTCATATTGAAGGGGTTTAGCTACTTAATTTGAAGAAAAACCTTACGTCTCATATCTTTTTTAATTTTCAACGATATATTTGATTTTGAATCACAATAAGAAAGAGCCCTTCTTTCCTATATCTTATTCTTTATCCATTCAAATTAAACTTAAATGGGGTAGCCAAAAATTATTAGGATCTCTTTATTCTAAACAAGAGTAAGGTTATTACATTCAATTAATGGGATTAATGGGATTACGTCTCTTAAGACAAGACTGGGTTTGGGTAAACTAAAAAATTACGAGTCCCCAAAGGGGATCCTTTTTTTTGTTCTGATTCAGCATTCCCAGAGAGTCGTGGGTTAGATAGTTCTTAATTAGTAACAGTAACAGGAGGTCTTCATTTAAATATCTCTATATCTGTGTATGTCCGAATCTCATTAACAACGAATCAAGTTACATATGTAACGGATCCAGAATAAAGACTGTAGTTCAGTCTATCTGATAGGTATGAAAAACCCCTACTTCGTTCATCTTATCTTATTAATAAAATTAAAATTGAAAGAACAAGTACCTAAATCTTCTCTTAGATCGGTCTTTTTTATCTATCTTCACACAAAAATGGGGTTTTTGTTCAATTCATTTATCTGCTTTAAATCTTAAATCGTTGATGGTTCAATTCGAAAAGAAAAGATATTTTTATTTTTTTATGATAATCAAATTTTTAGTCTTTACTGTAAAACTTTATTCAAATAATGATATCTAAATAGTAAACTTTTTCGATTATAAAAAATTTTAATGATTGCTTTTGAGTTGAATCTTTGGTATTCAAAAAAGTAGGAAATGGGCCATATTGAGTCACTTTAAGATGCAGAGTAAAAAAGAATTCATTTATTCATATTCGTATTCTTTGCTATATTTCTATTAGTTTTTTTAATAAAAAGTAAAGTGTTGCATTCATACAATAACATACAATAATAGGTGGGGTTTTACTAAGATTGCTTCAAAAAAAAATTTTACCATCTTTGTATAGAAGAAAAAAGGGTATAGATGAAAATGTTTATGTATCGACGGAACCAATGACTATTCATGATTCCATAATTGAATCAATTCCATATGGGTTCCAAATTAGAGGAATGTTTTGTTATGGTAAAACTTCGTTTGAAACGCTGTGGTAGAAAGCAACGTGCGACTTGAAGGACACGATCCGGTGTGGATTTTTATTCTTACATCCGCCATCTTTTCTATGAATGAAGATGCTCTTGACCCGACATCTGTTCTGTTTTCACTAGAATCCTTATTTTTGTTAGGTTGTAATGAAAAATAGAGTAACATGATGGAGCTCGGGTAGAAACTATGGATTCATCTTTCAGGGGGCAAGAATCTAGGGTTAATACCAATCAATAAATTGGAACAACTTCGTAAGTATATCAATATATAAATCGAAAGGATCCGATTCAGTCAAGTTTTTAATTCAAAAGTAAAATTTGTTGGAATTGATAAAAGTCTTTCGATTCAAAGTGTATCGCGCGGGAATCGAGAGTTTATATGATTCTTTGATAGAAAGAAATCACAAACGGGGTATGTTGCTGCCATTTTGTAAGGATTAAGAAGCACCGAAGTAATGTCTAAACCCACTGATTTAAAACAAAGAAAAAAGGATCCCAGAACAAGGAAACGCCGTTTTTCAATTGTCTCAATAACTGTATAATATATAATAATAAAGATTAAATGAGACAAACAAGAGGGGGTTAAAGACCATTCAAAAAATGAAATAAATTGCCTAAAGATTTTTTTCTTTTAAGCTATTTGAGAATTATCCAACTTGAGTTATGGGTACAAATGATTTTTTTTCAGGAAGGGGGAAGAAAAAAAATGAGTTAAATCCCATTATAATTTATTTTATCAACTCCTTTGCCATTAAATATAATTCTATACGTAGACAAAACTCCAAATCGTTTTTTCTCGAGCCGTACGAGGAGAAAACTTCCTATACGTTTCTAGGGGGGGTCTTGTTCATTTACTTAGATCTATCCCAATGAGCCGTCTATCGAATCGTTGCAATTGATGTTCGATCCCGAAGAGAAGGAAGAGATCTTCGGAACGTAGGTTTTTATGATCCGATAAAGAATCAAAGTTATTTAAACGTTCCTGCTATTCTATATTTCCTTGAAAAGGGCGCTCAGCCCACAGGAACTGTTCGGGATCTTTTAAAAAAGGCGGAGGTTTTTAAGTAGCTTGTTCCTAATCAAAAAAAATTTAATTAAGGAAATAAAGAAATAGAAAGGGGTAGTAATTCTTATATAAATTATAAATTTTTGTATTTATATTTTTTCCTTTTTGGATTCTACTCATATCTATTTTTCATTGCTTCTATAAAATCTCATGTTCTAGAACGACAAAACCCGAGTTGCTTGATCCTAGAAATAGAAAATTCTGGGAGTTCCTTCAATTGGTCGGTTTTCGTTGGAACTCTACTAATAAGTAATAACCAAGGAATCCTCCTTTTTTTATTCTAGTTACTTATTATTGATTGAATAAAATAAATCAATATAAATCTGATATTTTTTCTACTTCTTCCTTCTTTATTCCTTTATCTAAACTTTTTCAGCTATATAGTGCCAATCCAACACAAGCCCTTTTTTATTTTTTTAATAGTATTGAAATAAATATAATTTATTTTGTTTTTCCGTTGTATTCTTTTCTCAACATTTATATTGACAACAGTGTATCGAACAAATATAATTCATCGTGATAAGTAGATAAATTTATTTATGTCCGAGAGGTTTGATTTTTACCTTATAACCTTATATTATTCAAATAATGGGATTCCTTGGATTCTCTTTAATAGAATATAATTTGAACTAAGATATAATAAGAATAGGGGTTTTGATTGAAAAGTCGATAACATAAGAACTAAGAGGTGGTCTATAAATTTTGACATTTATCTATCTTTTTCTTTTTGATTGTATCTACATAAACTTTTTCTATTCGGGTTGCTAACTCAACGGTAGAGTACTCGGCTTTTAAGTGCGGCTAGGATCTTTTACACATTTGGATGAAGCGAGGGATTCGTCCATACCATCGGTAAAGTTTGGAAGACCACGACTGATCCTGAAAGGGAATGAATGGAAAAAATAGCATGTCGGATCAACTAAGATTTCTGAGAAATATTTCATTCTTTCCGAATAGGTACAAACCCTTGTGTTCTTTTTTGAAACGGAACAAAATGAATTCAATTTAAAGTTGGGTCGGATGAATAAATGGATAGAGATAGAGCCCTAATGGCTTCAATTTATTGATTATAGGGAAAGAAGCAACGAGCTTCTGTTCTTAATTTGAACGATTACCCGATCTAATTAGACGTTAAAAATGTATTAGTGCCTGATACGGGAAGAGATTATCCCATGAACGGATTCTTTTTTTTTTTATGAATCCTAACTATTGACATTTTCCATTATGGAATAGAAATGAGAAATGTGTGTAGAAGAAACAGTATATTGATAAAAAAATTCCAAAATCAAAAGAGCGATTAGGTTGAAAAAATAAAGGATTTCTAAGTATTTTGTTATCCTATACGAATAGACATTTTTCGTTTAAATGGAAAAGAGAGGATAGAGAATCCGTTGATAAGTTTACCTGTATCCGAGGTATCTATTCGTTTATTACTATAATACCTCGTTTTGACTGTATCGCACTATGTTTCATTGATAACCCCCAAAATCCTCTACCTTTAGTTCAACTAGAATTTCAAATGGAGGAATTCCAAAGATATTTAAAGCTAAATAGATCTCAACAACACTACTTCTTATATCCACTTATCTTTCAGGAGTATATTTATGCACTTGCGCATGATCATGGTTTAAATAGAAATAGATCCGTTTTTTTGGAAAACGCAGGTTATAATAAATTCAGTTTACTAATTGTGAAACGTGCAATTGAGCGAATGTATCAGTATGAACAGAAGCATTTGATTATTTTTGCTAATGATTTTAACCAAAATATATTTTTTGGACGCAACAAGAATTTTTCTTTTCAAATGATATCAGAAGGATTTGCAGTCATTGTAGAAATTCCGTTTTATCTCCGATTATTATCTTCGCTAGAAAGGAAAGGAATAGTTAAATCTCATAATTTACGATCAATTCATTCAATATTCCCTTTTTTAGAGGACAATTTTTCACATTTAATTTATGTATTGGAGATACTAATACCCTACCCAGCCCATCTGGAAATATTGATTCAAACTCTGCGCTATTGGGTAAAAGACGCTTCTTCTTTACATTTATTACGATTCTTTCTCCATGAGTATCGTAGTTGGAATACTCCAAATAAAGCCAGTTCTTGTTTTTCAAAAAGAAATCAAAGGTTTTTCTTCGTCCTATATAATTCTCATCTATGTGAATATGAATCCATCTTCGTCTTTCTTCGTAACCAATCTTCTCATTTATATTCAACGTCTTCTGGAACCCTTCTTGAACGAATCTATTTCTATGGAAAACTAGAACATCTTGTACTTGTAGAAGCTTTTGCTAAGGCCTTTCAGGCCAATCTATGGTTGTTTAAGGATCCTTTCATGCATTA